AAGACGAGTAATCCCTCCTAGAATCATTTGTTCCTTTCATTCATCCCTTGCCACGTATTCTCCTCTTACTTATGTTATGCCGCCTATTATCTATTCGAATTCGATTCTATTAGATAGAAATGACTATTGATGCATTACATGGCATTTACAATCTGGCAATAAGAGGCGTCCCACCGCTCCAATTTTGATTGAAAACAAAAAGGGGGGCCAAGTAGTCTTCTTCGCAATATACATACTATTACTAGGAATACTAGGAATGGAATACAAGCAATTCCCGGCATCTCGCAGAAATATAAACAAAGCAAGGGGCTTTCCATATGGATCATACATAATTGCATCGATCAACAAAAATTCGGTCCTTTTTACCAACTTGATGAATCCGTGGATCTAGAAATTCATTTCGGACAACTGAACCTTCTCAAACTGTTTCTTTTTAAGAACCAAAAAGATTTGCGCTAGAATAACAGATGCCAAGAAGAACAACAAACCTTGGACACGTAATGGATCTTGAAGTACTATTTCTGCATCTCCCTGACCAAATCCACCCACATTTGGATTACTCGTTAATGGCTGATCAAGCTTGATGGATTCACTCTCTGAAACAAGAAGTTCTGGTCCTGGAGGTATAATATCAACCACTTGGTGTCCATCCGATGCATCGACTATGGTTATTTCATATCCCCCCTTTTCTTTACGTACTATTCTGCTTACTATACCTGCTGCTGTAGCATTATAGACTGTATTGTTACTCCTGCTCCCATCGGGATAAATCTGACCCCTTCCCCTGTTCCCGCCTACGTATATGGGATATTTTAAGAAGTGAACGTCTTTCTTAGTAGAAGGGTCCGGAGAAAGAATGGGAAAGACGATTTCACTATATTTCTGACCAGGAACAGGACCCACCACAAGAATATTTCTTTTAGTGGGGCGATAACTCTGAAAAGACAGATTGCCCACCTTTTCTTTCAGCTCTGGAGAAATACGATCGGGGGGAGCTAATTCGAATCCCTCGGGTAAAATAAGGACAGCCCCTACATTCAAAGCCCCCTTTTTACCATTAGCAAGAACTTGTTTCAGTTGCATATCATAAGGGATTCGAACAACTGCTTCAAATACAGTATCAGGCAGCACAGCTTGTGGAACCTCAATATCCACGGGCTTATTAGCTAAATGGCAATTGGCACATACAATACGCCCAGTTGCTTCTCGTGGATTTTCATAACCCTGCTGCGCAAAAATGGGATATGCGTTTGAAATAGACGTCCGCGTTATTACATATATCATGATCAATACGGAAATGAATCGAGTCATCTCTTCCTTTACCCAAGGAAAGGTATTTCTATTTTGCATGGTCCAATCATTGATCCCGGAAATTTCTACAATAAATTAGGTAGGTAGCTAGTATAGTTCCCTATCCACGATTCTGCCATTATACTGGAATAATTGTACTGAAATATAGGAGGAATCCCCTGGGTGGGTAGAAGTATAAAGAGTGAGTAAGCTTCAAAATGGTTTGTTTATGTACGAAGTAGCATCATGATTTGATTGATATCAGCAGATCAAATGAGTTCTTCATTCATTCATTGAATGATAAATCACTACAAGTGAAGGAGATACACGATTTAAATAATAGAAGATCCAATATTTCAAAATTGTATCTAGAATGACTGGAAAAGTGGAAACAAGACCGGATATAATTTGATCGTTATGAGCAAATCCAAAATCTTTGTAGACCAAACCAATCATTATTTCCCAACCACGGGGTGAGTGGAATCCGATACATAAATCGGTTAATAAAAGAATAGAAAAAGCCTTTATTGTGTCGCTTAAACTATAGAGGAATTCCTGAACCCACGAATTCAGAATGACAAGTTCTTCATTACCCAGAATAGAATAACCACTTAGAATAGCAAAACAGATTATATTTGTCGAGAAATGCAAAATGATGTGGATATGATCTTCATTGTGAATTTTGACCAATTGTATCGTCTCTTTGTGGATTCCTATACGAAGCTTTTGTATCTGTGTCTCCGGGTATTCTTTTATCATTTCATCCAACAAGAATAGTTGTTCTAATTCTATGAATCTTTCTAGAACGTTCTTTTCTTGAATATCATTCAAAAAAGTTTCGGATTGTCCGGTATTCCACCAATTAGTAACCCAAGATTCCAGGCTTTTATTAAATGAGAGAGAGATCCACCAGGGCAAAAAGACTATAGATGCAAGATATGGGCGGGGAGTCAATGCTTTCTTTTTTGACACTTTGAATCTGTGAATTGTTAATGAACCCGCTTCATTCGCCGACTCTATCTGATCCGATATTTCTATGAAGCATGAGTTCTATAACAAGGTATGGAACCTATGGATCTATTCCTTTTTGAATTGTTTAGTCCTTGGATCTAAAAAGAATATAGAAATAGAATAAGGGTCCGTTTCAAATGAAGAAATAATCAAATATTTTTCCCAGATATCTCAGTTGGTCAAATTCGAACCAATTCTATTCTCATTTGTTCTTTCGATGAATGCCCAAAAGAACCACTTGAAATAATAAATATTATTTGGATTTCGAGACGAAAGAACTCCCCTCAATTATCGAAATGTTTCACTGGCTACCCTCAACCCAGGAATAATTGAAGGGATATTTCTGAAGAATATTAATGATGAAATCCGAAATGGGTGGCAAAACGGGAGAGAAATCGGATAGTTATGAGAAATCTAAGCGTTTGGTCATCAAAGAGCTAAGATCAAAAAAGAAACATCGATTGACAAAAGAAAGATAATTAACGAGATATGATACATCTGTATCTAATGTATCAATTCAAAGTATTGGCCCTAAAAAAAGAAATTATGTACTGTATTCCGAAGTGCTCTGATATGTGTGATGAATACATACTTATTAGACTTGTTACTAGTAGAATTGAGTTCGATATGCATAAAAAATAGTTTTGGTCGATCAAAATTGCTTCTTATTATGGTTGTTCCGTATACGTCCGCCTGCTTTATGGCCACGGAATGATTACCAACGGAACGGGGTAAATAGAATCTAACATGTTTTACTCGAATGAACGTTCCGAAGAAACTTCAGTTATATTAAAGTTATATTAAATAAGGGGGTTCCTTCCCTCATACTGAGAAAGCATTCATTCTCTTCAGTTTATTTCAAATTCAATTGGCACGCGCAAGAAATAGGCCAATTCAGCAGCTTTTTGTTCAATTTCTCGTGGAGTAAAATTCTCATCAGTACGAGTCAAGGGAATGGCGCCCTGGCCTCTGATTTCCATATAAAGGACACGTCGAGGATAAAGACCCTCTTTAACTTCTATTCTGATCGATTGGATATCTCTCATAAGGAATCGAAGGAAGATGCGACGATTTATTCCAGGAAATCCCCAACGAAAAATACACACTATTCCTTCTTTTCTATCGAATCGATCATAACCACTACCTACATTCCACGAAATTGTGCACCACAAATAGGAACTAATGAACAGACCTGCGATCCCATAGAAAGACATCACGATTCCTTGTGGAAAAAAAAGAATTTGCTGAGACGGGAATAAGGATATCAGATTCCTACCAAGATAACTGGAAGTTCCAACCAATAAGAACCCTAGTGAACCTAAAAAAAGGATACAGGCCCAGCAGAAATTACTTGTTTTTTGAGACCCCGTTATAAGTTCTACCCATATACGTTCTGATCGATAGTTCATACTAGATCAAGTTGCACCCTATTGGAATTGAGAGAAGAGAATAAGCCAAATGAATTTGATTTTACTTTTTTTTTTGTTTTGCTCCCGAAGTAACTCTCATCAACTAGCACTATTATGATGTGAACTATTAGGAGTAATTCATCGAATTGGTTAGATATAAAATAATAACATCCCCTTCATATGATACCACTCTGTATATCTACATAATATGGATACGTTGACTTTCTATTTCAGATATCCGCTGATCCGTTTTAAAACAGCTATCCCCACATATACATGCATATGGATTTATCCATATATCATGTATCTGCATGCATAACCACTTTTTATTTGTGCTCGGAGGGAGCCACATGTCGTACCATATTCCACTAAATAGATATCTGTATTATGATCCAAGTCCAAGTGTTGAAATAAATTGATGAAATTTTTCCCTATTGGATCTAAACAATCTTGTTTTTTTGAACATGAAGAGATAAAGAAGCCATTGCAATTGCAGGAAACACTAAGCCCACTAAAGGCACAAAAATAGAGGGTAAATTGAGATCTGTCATAGAATGGGTACCTCGATTTAATATTTGTACCTGTTATAAAGATATCTTATGTTATGATAAGTATATCTATTATAAGTATTATTAAGTATAGAATAAGTGCAAGGAATGTAGAGCTAAATAAGTGTCCCTATTTTTCTTTCTACAAGAAATATATGGCTGATAATCTGCTTTATTATTCTTGTCCTACCCCCCTTATTTATCTTCTAATAAAGAGTTTCTTACGAGTTTCCTAAGGATTTCGTTAAAATCCGATCCAACAGGAATTCATAGTCAAAATGTAAGTTCTCGGGAGATCAAAAAAAAAATATACAACACTTCCCTTATAGATTTGAATTATATATATATATAGATGAGGTCTATTTATATATTATTAATACGATATATATTAATATGAAAGAAGGGAACATGAAATTCTTTTGATTTTTTTCCCAATTCCTTTCCGCGGAAGGAAGAATTCACTCTTTTCCTATTGATAGAGAGTTCCTGATTACTAATCATGAATAGGGGTAGGATAAAAAATCTGGATGGAATTATCCGAAACTTCCTATAGAACTTATGTTACCAAAGAAAACCCCACTCTTCTTATTTTGACTTTGATTCCGATGAACTAAAGTTCGCTACAAATACCTGAGCCTAGCGCTCTACTTGAATTTTGATTCAAGGGAAAGAAACCGTGTAGCTGAAATAATTCACTCAGAACACCTTTTAAAGGATTACGTGGTACGATTGGATCAAATAA